CTTTGAAAAGTAATTTTGTACCATCTGCTAAAGCTTGAAGAATTCCCAAAGGCCCGGCGTATTCAGGGCCAATACGTTGTTGTATCCCCGCAGATATTTCTCTTTCTAACCAAACAATTACTAGTACACCTATTGTGATTCCTAATACAGGAGTAAAAATAGGGACAAGCATCCATATGATCTCATCTACCTCTTTTAAGGATTCCAACCTAAAAAAAGAATTGATAGCTTGTACTTCTGTTGTATCTATTATCATTTTAACGATCAACTTCTCCCATAATGATATCTATGCTACCGAGTATTGTCATAATATCAGCCAATTTCATTCTTTTAACTAATTGAGTAAGGATTTGCAAATTGATAAAACCCGGCGGTCGTATTTTCCATCTCCAAGGAAAAACACCCTTATCTCCTATCAGAAAAATTCCTAATTCTCCTTTTGGGGCTTCGACTCTCACATAAAGTTCTTGCTTTGACAATTCAAAAGTAGGAGAAGGTTTTTTACTTATAAATCGATAGTCAAAATCATTCCATTCGGGATCCCATACTTTATCAAAGCGCCGGATTTCTAAATTCTCATAGGGCCCCCCCGGAATTCCTTCTAAAGCCTGTTGAATAATTTTTATTGATTCTGTCATTTCACTGATTCGTACTAAATAACGAGCTAATGAATCCCCTTCCTTTTGCCATTGAACTCCCCAATCAAATTCATCGTAAGACTCATAATGATCAACCTTCCGAAGATCCCATTGTATTCCGGAAGCTCGTAGCATTGGTCCCGATAAACCCCAATTTATTGCCTCCTCTCCGCCAATAATGCCTACTCCCTCAACTCGCTCTAAAAAAATAGTATTACGTGTAATAAGCCTTTGATATTCAGTAACTCTTGTTAAAAAATAATCACAAAAATCCAAACATTTATCTATCCAGCCATGAGGTAAATCAGCAGCGACTCCTCCAATACGAAAAAAATTATGCATCATTCGCATACCGGTAGCAGCTTCGAATAGGTCATATATCAATTCTCTTTCTCGAAAAATATAGAAGAAGGGGGTCTGTGCGCCAATATCTGCCATAAAAGGGCCAAGCCATAACAAATGCGAAGCTATACGACTTAACTCTAACATAATGACTCTGATATAGCTGGCCCTTTTAGGCACTTGAATATTGCCTAACTGCTCTGGGGCATTTACAGTTATTGCTTCAGTGAACATAGTAGCTAAATAATCCCAACGTGTTACATAAGGTAAATATTGTATAATTGTTCGGTTTTCCGCAATTTTTTCCATCCCTCTATGTAAATAACCCAATATCGGTTTACAGTCAATAACATCTTCACCATCTAGAGTAACAATGAGTCGAAGAACACCGTGCATTGATGGGTGCTGAGGACCCATATTGACTATCATAAGGTCATTTCGTGTAACTGGTGCAGTCATAGGTTTTTCCCGATTCATTCTTCCATCTTCCATGAATTGCTGAAAGCGAAAAGAGGTTCATCAAAATTTAAGCGAAAATTCAAAACGACTCTTCAAATTAATGATTTTTTGTTTCTCGAATCTCCAACCGGGCGATTAATTCTTTATAACGTACTCTATTTTTTTTTGACAAATAGGCGAGTAGCCGTTGACGTTTTCCTAGAATTTTACGCAGACCTCTCTGAGATAAATAGTCTTTTTTGTGCAATTCCAAATGTGAAGTAAGTCTACGTATCCTATTGGTGAAACTCACTACTTGAAATTCAACAGACCCCCTGTTGTCTTCGTTTTCCTCTTTCAAAATAATTGCACTGAGTGGATTTTTTATCATAAAAAAGCTCCTTTTACCCTTTAATTTATTTACATATAAATATATTTTATTTTATCGATCAGTAATAATAATATTAGTCATTAGTCATTTTAATGTAGTAATTAATATACACAAGAATTTGAATTTATTTATGTACTTCCAATTTCATTAATCAAATTTGAATTTGAGTTGGACAGGGATAAAAAAGGAAATAGTACGTTTTTACACTCACAACGTCAAATAATTTAGACCTAAAATTCGGAATATTCCGTAGATTCGTTTATTTTATAGATTTTATCCAAACAAATAGATACGTCATTTATTTTGTATTAAATAAAAAAGATCTATATTAGACTGGGACGTAAGACAGGGCATATGTTCATCTGTTTGCTTTTCTATATGGTATAGAATAGATAGTAAAAATGTACCATCAACCTTTTTTGAATTGTGTATATATTCTTAACATACTAAAACGGCTTCCATTATTGGTATTAAACCAATATCTATTCATACAAGCTAAGTCTTCTAATCGATAATTAGGCCAAAGAAATAACTTTAATTTAATTAATTCGTTTTTATCTCTATCAAGATGTTTTTTTTGATCCAAAAAAGGATTCCTGCTTTTTATGTTCTTATTGTTACAAAATACTGGATTTTTATCCACACTATTTAGATTCTTTGAGTTGAAAGAAATTAGAATTCTCAATTCTCTACGACGTCTAGACGATAAAATCTTTTCAGGAACGATAAAATCATAATGTTTTTTGTCTCTCTTTCGAATTATTATTTGATATCTTGGGATAGATTCATCCAATTTTTTTTTATTGATATATCTTTGTTCTCGATATCTTTGAGGAGTTTGGTACTTACTCTTATGAACCAACGATATACCTACGGTTTGATACATAATAAAGTATCCGTCGTTTTTTACAGACAAACGGATGGGATCGATAAAAAATATCCCTTTTTTTTTCAATTCTATAGGAGTCAATTTTTTTCGAATCACCATTATATCCAGATTTAATTCTTTCCTTTGAATAGACGATATAGTAGTATTTCTTGGATTTCTCAGTCCAAGTAAGTAACAATATATCTTGATATTATTGATCATTCTTTCAGTTAAATTCGGAATTAAACCATCGTCTATTATCAATTGAAAAAGAAAATAGTGTTTCCGTAAGAAAATAATTTCTGGTCTCATCTTATTCCGGATCTTATATTTTTTTTTCATTTTATCCTGGTTTTGTGCATATGATCTAAGGCCTCTTCGTCCTGCGGGTTCTTTTTCTTCTTGATTTTGATTCATTAATTCAGAATATCTTTTTTCATTCGACGGTCTAAAAAAATTCCATTTTTTCTTTTCATTGATGTTTTTCTTTTTATTTAAATTTAAAAGAAGTAATTTGCTTGGTATAATCCATGGTTTTGTTTTGTATACATTATAAAGTGGCACAAATTCTGGGAAGAACGTAAGTTTCAGATTTGTCGATATTGGGTTTAGGATTTCTTCATTCATTTCCATCCAATCAACAAAGAGTTTCTTGTCATTGATTGGATTTCTTTCTAAATCTTGATGAATCGTCAGATAAAAAATATTGTTTTTATCCATTTTTTGGTAATTATTACTTCCGAGCTTAGTATTTATATTACTGTTATAATCCATTTTGGTCCAGGCCTCAATATCTTTTTTTTGTCTTATAAAAAAATTTATAATTGTCCAATCAAAATATTTTCTATCTGGATTTTTTTGCATATACATAATATCACTCTTTTCTAGATAACGATTTTCTAGATAATGATTGATAGGAATTTCCTCCAGGTTTTCAAATAAAATTTTTTTATAATTGTTGTAATTCAAAGTCATTTTTTGGTTGTTTTTTAATTCTGACGGTGATCCATAAATAATATATGAGGACTTCTTAATTTCAGAATTAATAGATTTATATGATAAAAGATCATATATATAGTATTTTGTAAAATTATCTTTTTGGTTTGGTAATGGATATACTTTAAAATCCTTTTGTTTTTTGTGATAAAGTAATCGGTCTTTTTCATACGAATTCCATTTTGTTAAATCTTTATTTGGGGTCATACCACCTTCTTTTATTGTAGTTCGCCTTTTTTTTGGTATTAATCCAGACCATCTAATCTGAGATAAATTGTATTGATAATGACCTCTTAACCAGCTTTTCCATTGATTCGTTTCAGAACTTGAAAGTTTCGTATGTCTTAATTCGGAATTAAATATTCCTTGTGTTCCAAAAAAATTTTTTATTGTAGTCTTAAGAAAAAAGGGAGTTCCATGATACTCAAAAATAGATCTTAACTTATACAAATTAATAACTTGGGTTTGTGATAATTTGTAAACTACATATGCTTGTGATAAGGAGGATAAGTCAAAAAAAAGACGTGAATTTCTCTTACTATTTTTAATATCGTAAAGTGCATTTTTTAGAGTCCAAATAAAGTTAATTTCTTTCTTTTTTATTTCTTGGTTTGTTTTATTATTGTAAATGTATTTATCAAAACAAAAATTTCTTGATTCAAGAAGGAGTTGTGTAGGAATTCTGACAATATGAATGATACATAGAAATATATCGATGTATATTCTTTTAATGAAAATTTTTATAAACAAATCTAATTTATAGATTAATCGAGTGCTTCTTCTTTTTATTTTTAAGATTTTAAAAAAGTTTTTTGGTGATTTTTCTTTTCCATTAAAACTTGTTTTGTTAGGACTACTTCTTTTCTTGGCGTTACCGTTTTCTTCTTTCATAAGACTCTTTGTTTTCTTTCTGATTGTGCTTGTTCTATCAGTCAAATTTTTAATTTTTTTTCCTCTCAGCGAATAATTTGTATTATTTGTAGGTTTAATTTTTCTAACCGAGTCGTGAATTATCTTATTCCTAATTATAGAATCTTTTTTTTTTTTAGTTTCGCCGGATTCATATATCTTTCTCAATATAAATAATTGAGTTGGATGTACTTTTAAGAGTTCTTTTTTTATTCTTTTTATAAACATAAATAAAACTTTTTTGTTTTTGATAACCACCCCTTTTTGTTCTTTTGAATCTTGTAGAAAATCTTTTGTTCTTTCTTTTAAAACTCTTATAACTTGAAAATTATTGTTTTTCGTTTTTCGAATTTTTTTTTTTAGTTCTTTAAAAATAGGCTTAAAAAGGGAAGGTTTTGGAGGGACAGAACCAAAGGGA